TATGTCACATGTTCAATCGTAAAGGAACGCTTTTCTCTTCAAACACCCATAAAGTGTTTACAGAGCATTTCACTAGCCTTACCTACTCTCTTACCTCTTACAACTTTAGTACGGTTAGCTTGCTTCATTTTTATTTGTCTAGCAAAGCTTCCCATCTTCATCTTTCCTGTTTCGTACCTATTACTTTATATGGACATATTGTAAACTATTTAATGCTAATATTTCTTATTCATTGAATAGAACAGAACAGAATAGAACAGACTACCCTTTAATATGTTTATGCTAATGTTACACTTTGCGTCCATTTTATATAATATAATCTTTAGACCATTGAATCCAGCCACTCCAGGTATTTATCAATTGACACAGCTTCAACTACAATACTTATATTACCGTGTGCAACTCCACATAGTTCGGAGCACTGACCATAGAATACTCCTGGTCTTTCTGCTATAGCTGATGTCTGATTAAGTCTACCCGGTACTGAATCGATCTTTAGACCTAGTGAGGGTACACAAAAATCATGAATTACATCATTTGCTGTTACAATGAATCTTACATGAGTTTCAACAGGGATTAGTAGCCTGTTATCTACATCTAGAAGTCTTAGTTCACCTTGTTCTAGGTCAGCATCCGGTACCGTGTACGAATCAAACTCAATGGATTCCCCGTCGTCGTTAATAAAATCACTTAGCTCGTAAGATCAAAATCATTGACTCCCTGTTACCTTTACCGTTAGCGTCGGACTAATTACTTCATCCCATTTTATTACCCTTATTTCATTTAAAATAAGTTCTTATAGTCACCTATAAGTTTAGACTATGTCATCTACCTACCTTTACTTGACTTGGGCTGGTAGTTAGGCACTCGTGTCAGGTTTATTGCTTGTACTGCTCACCTGTTAGTCGTTGAACCTTCTTACTTCATCTGCCTCCTTTCAATACTCTAAATTAAAGCTTAAGTCTATATAAGCCAGGGCCCCACCACACGGACTATGACCGGAGTGTGTGTGTGGAGGGGACTTTTGTCGAAAGGTGCAGGTACAAAAGTAAACTTGGCTGCAAATTGAGTTGATAAGAACAACTTATTTTTGCAATTCACCGAATTATCATTAAGTAATTACTTACTTATGAGACAGATTTTCTCTCACTATAATAATATCATTATTATTAAAACTATTCAATATAACAAAATACTATGATAAAGTTTATAACTAAAATTTCTTACCATGATTAATTTTATAACTAAACATAGGTAGAATGTAAGGGATTACTAGCTCTCTTAGCCTATTTATAGATTTCGATTTAATATAAAGCATTGGTTGACCATTATGATTTTGTACAGTAGCCTCAATATTAAAAAGATAATGAAAAAGACCTGCTAGTTTATAAACTTCAATTCAAGTATAATTCTCCGTATGGATCACTATACCTGAAGGATCACTACTTCCATCATCTATAATTAGATAAGCTAGAACTACTGCATCTAAATTAAGAAATAGATACTCAAAAGGAATCATTTTTATTATTATAAAAGTGGTCGTAGATCTCTGTTATAAAAGGATAGCTTCTAGTCACTACTTGAAGTGAATAATAGAGTTTTTCCGTTTCTTTTACTTTGCCTGGAGTATGGCACCGTTTTGCTTATACTTCAAATCTTTTTAAACAGATACCATGAATACTCAAAATTATTTAGTGTTTGAGTATGAATTCAATTAACATTGCTACTCGTATAACTTTTATAAAGATGTGCATCTCCTATAATGGAATGGTACCTAGAAGTATTGATTTTTTTATTTAGTAGGCTCAGTAATAGATTGAACTCATCTATTAATATTTATCCCTACTGAGCTACTTTGACTAGCTTTATATGGAACTACGGCTGTACAAGTTGTTTTATTTTTATAATAGGCTTAGCCGTTACTTTATAATTTATAGGCTTAGCCGTTACTTTATAATTTATAGGCTTAATCATTAACGTACTGGCTGTTATATAAAATAGGTCTTTATCAGAGAAATGATCAATCAGGTAAAGAAGCTTAAAACTTGGAAAAGCAATCGCTACTAGAATTAGTGCTGGTGTAATCGTTCAAATCAGCTCAATCAGAGTCCCATGTGTCTGGTACTTATGTACAATTGCCTGTCGCTCAGAATGAAAATTCACTAGAATTGACCCGAGTACTCAAAATACCAGAAATGAAATGAGAACCAGATAAAAACAAATCGAATCGTGCAGAATAATAATCCCCTCATGAGTTGGACTCGCACTATCTTGAAAACCATATTGCCAGGGGTAAGCCGCGTCAGCATTTACTGTTGTAAATAGATTAATAAACATTTTTTATTTTTATTATATTGCGCTCTCTAGCGGAAGATGATACGCTACCCTATATTCATTTTTATCATACCCTCTGCCCCCCCATGTGCGTACCCTTCTCCATACTTTATTTCACATGCTTAAGCTCGTGCCCTCTTATTATTCTCACGCTATTGTTCATGCCACATCATCACTCGGCCTCTCTTTCCTATAGTTCACCTACCCCTGCTGGAATAGATATAAGGCTTATGTTAAAGAGGAGTAAGTAACCTACATCCTCCTCCTATTGGAAACCTTTTAAGCCCGCTATGCAACCTTATACGGCTTGCTGTTGAGCTCTTACTCATCTAACCACCCTATTCTTATCTTGCCCTTATATTAAGGACCAGAGAAGAGTTTTGTATATGTATACTTTTACCCCCCCCCCATATCCCCTACTAAAACGCTTATCCTCCCTCCTTATAAAACTTAACTCCAGGTGCAGTACAACTTACCTCCATTATCGTATTAACCTCTACTGGTCTATCTTCTCAGGAACGTATAAAACATCTTAGCTCCTCCTACATCCCCTGCTGCCATATCATAGTACTGTACACTTCATACAAAATCGCTAGCAAAAAATACCTTCTATCTTTTAAACTACGTCTCAAGTAAACACCGAGGTATATCTTGTACCTACCCCCCTACCATTCTCATCCTCTCGCTCACTCTCGCGTGACATCTAATATGCTAGAGCTGTTCAGCCCAGCTTCGTGGGAGGGTGGGTAGGGTTGGATTAGTATGATGGGTGTCGCCTCTCTCACACCAAATCTAGTCTCGCTCTGTTATTTTTAAAGGTGATCGGATTTCACCTAGTTATAACTCGTACATCTCATTATCCTTCTCCACCCCCCTCCCTCTATCTATCCTATCCTATCCTATTCTTTCCTGTCCTATTCTTTCCTAGCCTATTCTTTCCTACCCTTTCCTATTCTATCCTTTCCTGTCCTATTCTTTCCTATCCTTTCCTATTCTATTCTTCCCTGGCCTATTCTTTCCTATCCTTTCCTATTCTATCCTGTCCTATTCTTTCCTATCCTTTCCTATTCTATTCTCTCCTAGCCTATTCTTTCCTATTCTCTCCTATTCTATCCTTTCCTGTCCTATTCTTTCCTATCCTTTCCTATCCTATTCTTTCCTATTCTATCCTATGTCCATATAGTGATATTGAGATGTGATATATTTTAGAGCTACCCAAGGGAGCTAAAAGTACTTCTCTAAAACATAAAAAGTAATGATAGAAATACTAGAACTAGATTATTTATTACTTCTCATCTACCGTTGCCCCTCCTTACATTATCTGTAATCATGCCCATCCCCAAAGATATTTCGACTTATCAGGCTTATCTCATCTCGTTGATCTCCTGCTTAAAGCTATATAAAGTGTGAAAGAATCGAACTCTCATCCCATCTGTGTAAAAGATGTGTTATACCGTTTAACTAACACTTCCTATGACATCTATTTATCCTCTGCCCTACCCATGTTTCTATGTTATATGGTTTACCCATCCTTTTTAGGTGAAGCTGCTCAGGATTTTTATACCTTTATCTTATTAAGATAAGATGGGTGTTTATCTCGTGTGTTGTGAGGGCTCGGTCGAAATGAGGAGGAAAGATCTTATTATACTTTAATGCTATTCTAAAGAACTACGATTCAATTATCCTGACCTATAGAATTTATAGAAGTGCTATGGGTTAAATGTTTTATAAAACCCCCCCCCTAACTCCCTCCTCAATCATCCCCCCTTTCACTCATCATCCCCCTCTGCTAACGGTATTATAGCTAGCTGTCTGCTGGTAAAAAGGGGGGATAGCCATTTAGCGCAGGAAGTTTTACGAGGAGAGAGGGGGGGATACTACACTAGGGTATAAAGGAGCCATAGTTTTATAAACTAGTCATTTACCTTTCATAGTATAAACTTATACTGGCCCTATCTCGTATTGGAATCTAGTAGGTATAAAGGAAGGTATTTCATACTATACTCAAGCTCTATTATTATACTCATACTTATACTTATACTCATACTCATACCTATACTTATGCTGCGCAAGCGCAAGTTTATAAAGGAAATTTTAGTTACGTTAAAATTGTGGCGTATCTATACAAAATACCTCATATACTTACATACCCCCCGCCCCTTCTACCTTCCCTATTTAAAACTCCATGCTTTACTACTAATACCTATACCTTAATCTCTATCGGATCCTTCTCCTTCTGCTCTACTCCCATCACTCGATCTATCGGCTATGCCTTTCCCTATCGAGCAATAGTGAGGGAAAGAATTTTATGATTTCTATGACTATAGCTACACTCCCCCTCTATCTTACCTTTTATTAACCCTCCCTCATCATATTACCCTGCCCCCTCATACATTCTATTACCTTAATGTGGGCACTTAGGGGGGTATATATAGACATGTCTCATTGATAAGGAGGGATAGATATATTCTTAGTGAAGATCAATTGAGTCCTTAACATAGATACATACTAGAATTGTAAATACGTAAGCTTGGATAAATGATACTGCGATCTCTAGCCCCACGATCAGTAGGAATAGAGTTATCGGGACAAGTGTCGCTATAAATATTACAGCTCCAGAAGTTAGTCCTGAATACAGGAAACCTCCTAGAATCAGTATTAGACAGTGACCTGAGACTAGATTCGCAAAAAGACGAACCCCCAGGGATACCGCTCGAGCTATATATGAAATGAGCTCAATGAGCACTAGTACTGGGACTAGCATGAGAGGTGTTCCGGCTGGAACAAAATAACTCATAAAATGTAGCCTATGCCTATCCATACTTAGCACTGTTACCCCTAGTCAAATTATTACTGATATCCCTAGCGATACTACTGCACTTGTCGCTACTGTAAATGTATAAGGGATATTCCCTACGAGATTTATAGCTAGAATGAATGTAAAAAGTGCATAGATAAAAGGCAGATAAATTTCATTCCTAGAACCTATTTGCTCCCTAACCATCGTATTAATCGTTGCATAAATTGACTCCATAAACAGACTAAACCTATTACTCATCATTATCTGAGACTTCGCAAATCCTATCATATGAAGTGTCATTAGTAGAAAAATGGTAATTAGAGTGTAAAAACCTAGATTAGTTAGAGATATATTTAGCCCCATTATCGGAATTTGAAGGCTTATTAGATTCTGAACTTCAAATTGCTCTAGTGGGCTGCTTGTTCAAATTGTTGTCATTTCTTATACTATTGTGAAGACTATCCTCTTTTGTCTGTCTCCGCTATTACCCCTCTCTACTCACCTTTATTCTGATCCTTACCCTCCCTTCCCTTACACTAACCACCTTCGGTCTAGGTTGAGGTTTAGGGTGGGGAAAAGACATGATCGATAAAAGAAAAGACGGTATTCGTAGGTAATAATAATGATATTTAAATCACCATTAGAGCATACCACTCTGCCCTTATCATTAGCATCCTATGCCCTCCCTGATATCCGATGGCCACCACCCTTTCTATGATGAAAATCATCTCTTTTCACCGGTGTTGCGGTTAGGAAGGAAAAACTTATCATAGGGATATTAAATTCTAAGATTACCTGTATTAGGAGAGAGGAAGAGGGAGCCTATTATTATTATTATATATTTTATATATATTATATTATTATTATACAATAATATACATATATTATATATATTATATATTATTATATATATATTATAATTATTATTAATAATATATTATATTTATTATTATATATTATATTATATCTATTATTATTATTATTCTTATATAATAATACTATTATTAGTAATACATACATATATATATATTATTATTATTATTATAATACATATATTATTACATATTATATAATATATACTTATTATTATCATATAGGTTACAAAGCTTTTTTCGGGTTTATACATGAAGAAGATAGGAAAAAGGGTTTAACTAAAGGGGGATGTTAGTCTTACATCTTAGTAATAAACACTCGAACTGTTTGAAGTTGTACATGTACTGGTAGGATATAGATTGAATAAATATAAGTTATAAATAGCAGCGCTATAAAAGGTAGAGTAGGAAATATTACCATAGGTCTGATCTGATTTATATCAGATTTCTATTATAAAATAATCTCTGTCAGATTTATATTAGATTTATGTCTAATTTATATCAGGTTTATATTAGATTTTTATCAGATCTCTATCAGATCTCTATCAGATCTCTATCAGATTCATCCTTAGGTGACAAGACCTCTCTCAAAACCGTACGTGAAGCTTTCACTTCATACGGCTCGCACCAAATCTAAATACTTTATATTCGAATATTACAACTTAGCTGGTGCTTGTTCTGAGCTCTTATTTGTCTATGATGTTCAATATAACAAATTCTACATAGCGGAATCTGTTTCCGATTTCTTCTGCTTATCATTTTCGTCAGATAATCCAATCCTTTTGAATATGTTGACTAGATTTCTTGATCTCTCTCACATGATGTATTTCTACACCTTGAGTAGATTGACGGATGGTACAAGGTCTATCGATCTTAATGTAGCTCTCCCTAGTTTTACAGCCTAGTGAAAGGATTGGTAGGATTGACAAGGAAGGTCTTCTTGTTCTTCAGTTCTACATCCGGTATTTGCGCAACCATTTTATTATCTATTATTACACTAAGGTTCTTTCCATATTTCTTGAATACTTGTTTCATTGTCTTAAGCTTTAGCTTTGCTGCTAGAGTTAGCACACATGAACACTTAAGAATGTAGTGGATCCTACCTAGTGTCCCTATGTTATTTACAAAGGAATAATAGTTGGCGTTAATCCATCATATCGCCCGATAATGATTAATGATCTCATGTACCTCAAAATGAATCATCCCACCTCACCGAGTTGGTCTCCCTCCTGACTTACAAATACCTCTTATCTCTAGCCGCTGAACAAGCTTATCAACCGGAGCTAGCATTTGAGGTCTTGTATTGGCTCTCGCTTTATATACTAGAGATCCTTTATGAATGGTTCTGTAAGGTTTCAGCTCATTAGGGGTGATCCTAATGTATGTCCCAAGAAAATATGCAAGTTCTTTCCTCGCATGGGTTATCTTAGTCTGATCCGGCGAAAGTGACAGCTTTATCTCATTTTCAAGGAATGAGCGAAGCTTCGACTTTAGTTCAACACAATCTTCTTTACTACCTATTATCCCAATTAGGAAATCATCGGTATACCTAACTCAGAATATTCCTTTGAAATTCTCATCATTCGCTATAGTACACTGTACGTGACGTGCATGAATTTCAGCTATTCCAACTTCTCTTCTGAGTTTACTTCAAAGAGGAAGAGAGTTGCTTCTCTCCCTGAAATTATCTGCGTATTCCTTCATTCATCGATCGAATTTGTCTATGTAGATATTACAAAGCAGAGGGCTAAGAACTGAACCTTGGGGAGTTCCTAGTTCTGTCTCGAAGTAATTGTGTTGGAAGAAATATCCCGCTTTCAGGGCCTTCCGCATGAGATCTAGAAAACCTTGATCCTGAACTCTTTCCTGCACCGCCTCTATCAGGAGTGTATGATCGAAGGAGTCAAAACACTTTGAAATATCCCCTCCCACAAATCAAGAAACATTTGTGAAAGTTTGACGGATCTCCCTGAGGGCCGTGTGGCATCCTTTCCCGGGTCTGAACCCATGAGAATGTACAGAAAAATGTCTTTCAAAAATTGCTTCTAGAACCAGGAGTATCGCACCCTGTACAATCCTGTCCCTAGGACTAGAGATACCCAGATATCTTGTTCCTCCACTAGGTTTAGGGATCTCAATTATACGACTCGGTCTAAATTGGAATGCACCTGACCCTATCTCTCTCTCAAGCCTATCGAAATACTTCATACCGACCCCATCCAGTGCCTCAAGATCAGTCCCAGGAGTTATGCTCCTGCTTCTGAGATTAGTATAAGCAGCTAGTAGTACCTCTTTATTGGCAACTAGTTTGATAAGGTCCATTGAAGGTTGAATACCTGAATGAAGTTGTTGAAGTGTAGAAATACCCGCAAGCGTCCCTCCTTCAACCTTAGATTTGCTAGCCCCCTTCGCTACGAAATAGTGTCTTACTTGTGTTAGTATGGCTCTATTCCCTGCTACTACGAAGCCTCCGTCACCTCAAGAGTTTCCTCTGTCAGGCGATCCCGAGTTCCTTCTTCATCCCGCATGTGTAGGAAGAGAATGCCTCTTACCTACTGGGCTACTTAGGTGCCCCCCCGCATTGTGGTCATTACTTATAACCCACCCATTCGAATGAGAGAACAGAGAAGACCATACGCAAACATTCTCTGCCGTTTTATCTTGTTCTTTTTTTCTAGGATAAAATGATGGGACCGTTGACTGACTTGTATATTTATCATAACGTCCGGAACTCTGACCGGTGTTGCAGGTTGTTGGGGGTTCGTCTACCTCACCATATAGCCCCGAATTGCTCGCTGACACTCTTTCAGGCAGCTTCCCAAGCATGCTATTGTTGCCTTCTAGTTGGCCTAGAATGGTTAAGCTTGGCACATTACGGTTAGTCACATTGAGTGGCTCTCTCATTGAAACCGGTTCAGATATCGAAATCGACCCTGAACAACGAGATGAATAGTTAAACGGCGCACCATATGATAGTTGATTCACAAAATAAAAAGGTAGTATCTGAGGAATGATGTTGGATTCTCTTAGGTTTTATCCTCTTGACCACTTGCCCTCCTTAAAGTGAGCTTGGTCGTCGAATTGCTCTTAACTTAGCTTCCGTATTATTCTTTGTTCTGTCCCTATTCCCTACCACACCCTTTAGAAGCGTGATCCTATTTACCAGGGTTATAGATAAAAGTCATACTAGCTTTACTTAACATTATCCCTTATCCCACCACTCCTTTGGGTCTCGCAGCTCTTAGGAAGCTGGGCTGGTTATCTTCTCTATTTTATAAAGAAAGAAATACCCTGGGGGTGCACGCATCGCATCCGGTGCTCCTGCAGACTGTGCGCATTCTTATTACTGTGGGTGCCTATGTTTCTTGTGTGTGTTATATCAAGTCTCAATCATCATTACGCTTGTGTTTATATTAGGCTTACCCTTATACGGCACTGCAAGCAAATACCTATTAGTACGGGTTTGCACACCGTCAACACGGAGGCAGGGCCATATAGTGATTAGCGGTGGCTGCGTGTGGCCCTCCGCTTGAAGAGTTAACAAACTTCTACTCGTCTCAACTATAGTCTTACAGCCCTAGTGATACCACACAGTACTGTTAGCCTACGTAGGTAATGTTATCATATCTATTATATGGATGTTAGACCTGTACAGTGGTCGATATTAAGCACTAGGCCTCTCATTCTTCAAAAGAGGTTATCTTTATATATCGTGGTCGCTCTTAGCCGATCTCTGGTACTCACAGACGAGAAGGATACCTAGTCCAAATTCCTACAGTTTGTAGTAGACTGTAGCTAGAGGTCCCAGATAGTTCAATATGAAGTTACTCATATATTTTATTGTGGATCGGAGGTGCTTATTTATTTTAGCACTCTTACTGTTAATAATGGGTTACGGGGTCTATGGAGGTGTACATAAAGTACTTTTAGCAATTTATACACCCATCAGCTTATTTATGTTATTGCGGGTCCTGATAATATCGTGGGCCCTGATAATATCGTGGTAGCTTACGAAAAGATTCTCTTCGTTTAGCCTGGTACCTACCCCCCCGCTCTTGATGGAATTTCACCTGAATTTATTCGCGTGGGTTGTTCTTAGCCTATGGCCGGTTAGCTAGTTCATCCAAACACCCCCCCCCCCCGTTTTAGTACATTAGCCTTAAAACCCTATTATAACACTTAGTGTCGCCTACCCTAGAATTTTATCGTATTTATTGCTACCTATGAATAACTTAAAGCTATCTAGGAGCCGAGGCTTTTATACCCAGTTCTACTTTTATAGTCATTGGTGCCCTCTTCGCAGAGTCTATCAGAGGCCTAGGAAATACCTTTAGTTGCTTACCTTAGCAATGTTTTACATTATCACTCCTGATATATCTGGCCTATTCGAAATATTTAGTATCATAATACACTAGCACCTATCAAAAGTTATATTAAGGCTATAACCTTCCCACCTCAAGAATGCCTCCCATTATGGAACTAGCTTAGGGGCTCACATGATGCTCTTAGCCTAATACGACGACGCTTATATCTTATGTACCTGGCTGGGCTTCTCTACCCCTATTTACCCTTGGTCTGCCTATTTATTTTATTACCCTGGGTATAATTAACTATCTACGCTAATTGTTGGGCGCCTACGCTACTACCCCCCCCGTACTATTATTTATACGTCAAGCTCTATCTTAGCCTATATCCGCACTTTATGAGACTTAACCCTATCCTCTTTTGAGGACTAGGATTAGAACTATCCCTAGCATTCTTTTACTGGATCCCAGACAATATGAATATGAATATGAATATGAATATGAATATGAATATGAATATGAATATGAATATGAATATGAATATGAATATGAATGTGAATATGAATATGAATGTGAATATGAATATGAATATGAATGTGAATATGAATGTGAATATGAATATGAATATGCTGTAAAAGTACTCCATTCTCATTTAGTGAGATTTTAAATAACTTGATCTAGATCTTTATATTCTTATACCTAGGTCTGTTAGTCTTGCAGGGTATTTAGTTTCTTGCGACTATCTTACTTCTGGGTTGTGCTCTATCCACTGTTTGACTGCTTCTGTTTAGAATATTCCCCTACTGGTACTGACTCCCTCCGCAAAGGCCTTCCATCAGTCTTATCTTATAGGGGATACCTTTTTATTAACTACTACTGACTTAGGGTCAAGGATTACTTGGGGCATTGCATTTATTTATCGTTATCCCACTCCGCTTGTTTTATCTACCCTCCCTTTCCTACCGTATCATGCAGGAGTCTGAGGGACCTTTTATTTTACTCTCTGGCTGACACCCGTAGTTGTCTGCTTGGTGCATGGGCTTTTATAGCTATTTAGTTTCGTGCTCATTAATCAATACTCAAGTACTATATAATCACACGCACACTATATATTTCATTCTTTTATTACTTACTCACAAGTAGAGGGGGATTATCGGATGCTTAGTGAGATGATAGAAAAGGCAACTTGATCGATTTTTATAAATTTTATTGAATATAGAGGGGGATTTTAGTTAGTGTGTGCTGATTTTTAGGGCTTGAGATCCATACTCATAAACAAAACCGATAGTTAGAATGGCTATAAAAAACAGACCCACCATTAGACCGTAGATCGATACTATACTTATACAAACCGCAATTGGATAAAAAATGGCTAGCTCAAGATCAAAAATTAGGAATAGAATTGCTACAATATAAAAAGCAATACTAAATGTATTCCTAGGGCTATGTACATTATTAAAACCACATTCATATACAGAAATCTTTTCAGGATAGGGACTACTTGGCGCTAGTAGAATATTAATAAAAAGGAGAATTATTACTAGAAACAGAACAAAAAAAATGAGTACTGTTATTGTCATACTAAATTGTGAATTGAGCTAGTTCAATGCTATTTATTAGAAGTTCTGAATCTAGTATAAAAAGAGAAAGGAAAGCAGTACAAGTTGCTATTGATAGAGCGTGCATAGGGCTTATATTACTCGCTCCTGGATCACCCGTATTGTTTGTTTTCTGTGATATCACCGAAAACTCCTGATTCTGATTAGAAGGCTCGTCAAACATTATAATCTTAATTATCTTTAGGTAGTATGAAGCACTCACTACTGAACTCATAATTGCAATGATAAAAATTACGTAGGCTCCCTCCTCTACGGATGATCATAGTACATTTATCTTTGCTATAAATCCTACTAGTGGCGGGAGACCACTTATTGAAAATAGACTTATTACTATACTGAATGTAACTATACTGTATATACTAAAACTTTGTCTCAGGTCTGATATATAATTGACCCTTCCTGTCACTGATCCGTCTAGCCTCATTCTATTCATTTCACCTGCTTCATAAGCTATAATACATATTCAGATGAGAATGGTCGATAGACTATATTGAACAATATAAAACATCAGAGCATTATTACTTGATCATGTCCCCAGGCTTAGACATAGTACTATAAAACCGACATGACTAATTGTACTAAATGCCAGAAGTCTTCTTAGTTGTATTTGAACTAGACCTGTTACTGCCCCAATTATTATTGACGATATTGCCACTACTAGTAGTACAAACATCACCTTCGTATTTATAAACTCCTTCGTTAGCGTGAATAGTGCCGTCATAATCGAAATCTTCGGAATCGTTATCAGCATCATCGTTACTACCGTTGGAGTATTCTGATACACATCTGGTGCCCAATTATGAAATGGTGCCGCTGATACTTTGAATATATATCCACAATAAATAAACATTAGGCCTAGACTCGCATATGACCAAGGCTCCGTTGATGTACTTGATATCCAATTACTCATATTCACTAGCGATGTACTACCTGTACATGTATATATTATCCCTGCCCCTAGTAGAATAAATGCACTGCTTCAAGCCCCTAGTATAAAATACTTTAGTGAGGCCTGTACTGACCTTAGTGAATTCCTTGATAGTGCCGCTACAATATACAGCGCAAACGATTGCAGCTCCGTCGCTAGATAGATCGAAATTAGGTTACAACTTGACAGTATCATACTCGCCCCTATTACACTAAATATTACTACCAGTGAATACTCCTTAGGCATTGTTCCCCCTTCCCCATCTCTCCCTGAATCTGATGCTGATCACCTCTCATGGCCCCCCCCCTCTACACTCCCTACACTATTATCTCCATCCCTCTCACCTCGCACTCTAAACCCCTCCCCCCTTGACCATTCATCGAACGGACTCCCAAGAGTTACATTAGGCTGAGATGCTCCTACCGCTGTCGAAGAGGTGAATAGGCTATTCTCTGAATACTTATTATCTGATCCGGGATGAAACGCTATTAGGCATATACTCCCTACCATAAATAGTAGTACCTCCATAAATAGCGTCCTATCTGATTGAAACACTAGACTACAATATATACCTATATCCTCTACCCCTATATTTATTATCTCTATCGTTAGCAGCCCACTCATTATAAATATTATTACTGCTAGTCTCGTATAATGAAAAGCATTAACAGTGTTCGAACATAGCGGTATCGCTATACAAAAGGTTACAATCCCTAGTAGCAGCATTAACATCACCTCATTGAGCCTTACTCCATCCCCACCTCCTTCATATTTACTTCATTCTTATTATCTTGAACCTGCGGCAATGTTTATGGTTTAATTACAAGTAGCAGGAATCGAACCTGCATCTTCAAATTGGAAGTTTGACATATTAACCGTTATACGATACTCGCCCTCACACTATACCCCCCCCCGTTACCTCTACACTACCTCTATCGATTCAATTAATCCACACTCACCCCCCCCCATTACTACCAACCTTCACCTTATTATTACCACCTCCCCTCCTATGCCTATTCCAGCCAGAATACAAACAGATCTATTCACAGGTATATTGAAATGCTCTCCTACAGCCTCATTACCCTCATACCCTCATCTTCAATCCCCTGCCCCCCCCATCTCTTGCTCTACCTATTTACCTTCGCCTATCTTATTTTCTCCCGTATATTCATCTGGCCTCAGCCCCCCCCCCCCATTCTACTACCTTCCAATACTAGTATATTCCTACTTAGGATGATATTACGTCTTCAAAATATATCAATTGCCCTTATAACCATCTTACTCTTATGATGACGAGGGTTGATTTGATGGATATTCTTCTTCTTCTCCTTATTAACCACATACTTTCTCATATTATTAGCTTACCCCTGGTCTCTTCTCCTTTACTGGCTTTATTCCTTCTCCTTTTACTCCTCCTTATTATATTTTTAGTATTATCGACAATACCTTTACTGAGGTCCTATCCTGATCTTTACTCTGCCTGCCTATCTCTCAGGATCCTATCTTATCTATCTTACCTATCCGGCATCGGCTTACTCCTATCTAGCGCTATATTTTATTGTTCATCTCTCACCCCCCCCCCCCCGCGCTATTCGCGTTACATATACTAATCACACCTAACTACCTGCTACTCAACATTATTATCCAAAGCTATACACTACCTATTCTCATCTATCCTCCTGCCTGCTTTCCTTATTATTCATCTACAAACGACACCTATCCTTAAATCTACAGTACACTTCATTAGTCTCTTATCACCCCCCTACATTAATTATCTGTGCTGTGACCTTTGTTTTTACCTATCGACCCACTGGTTTACATTATCCCTCTCAGCGTTAATTTATAGAGATTCTTTTGTCATATCTTATATCTACCTGGCTCACACAGTATCTCTAGTCTCCTATCCCTCGTGCGCCTGTGTTGATTGGGGTTATACACTACCCCTCCCTTATTTCTTAGTCGCAGGGATTCTTTTATTCACTTAGTTCTACCCTTATAATGTTGCTGATATTAAAGGTTTATTTCTTTGGTTCGTAGTACCTTTATCTACCATATCCCTGCCATTTACTACCTCTGAGGCTATTCATCCTATAGTGCCTCAACTACTTTAAATATGTGGGTCTTATCTGTTGAGGCTGTATAC